GCATGCCGCCACTCGGACTCGAACCGAGATGCTCTAGCACTGCTTCCTAAGAGCAGCGTGTCTACCGATTTCACCATAGCGGCTTGCTCGAACTCATAATAGCCTATTTATATTCAATCGTCGAGATTGAACAAGTCAATTCAATCAAATAAGTTTTTTTTTAGTAAAGATTCAAATTGATAAAAAAACTAGTTCAAAAGTCAATTTGAAGGTTCATTAGTTTCATTTATTTTCCTTTAGGGTGTCCGGTTTATTTATCTTAAGGCTTTAACGTAGTTTATCCTATTCTAAAAAACAACTCTTGCAACTAGATAATTCTTTCGATAGAATCATTTTTTTTACTTTTATTGTCATTATTTCTGGTTTATCTGATTTCAAAATTTCAGACAAAAATTAATTTTCTAAATGAATCCAAAATAGGCCTATTTTGGATTACTCCAAATTGACACATTATTTGTACATATATATAATATCTCAACAATTAAGTTCTTTTTATGTTAAATACATTACCTATAGTAAATACAAGAAATTAAGAAGTCAGAAAATTATCCAAAAATTTTTAACATGAAATCCATTAGTTTCAACAATTAATTAATTTGAACTAAAAATCTTATATCTGCCCTTCCCGAGAAAGAGAAAATTTTTTTATTTTTGTAAAGGTCGATGGGGAAAATAAGACTCCCCACCACACCACCAAAATCTGAGTGAAAATATACTAAAAAAAATTTTTTAGAATTCAGAAAACGGAAGAATTCTTCTTTTAGACATCTTATCTTATAATCTTATAATTAAGAGTCTATTTCATATTGATTAGAATAGGGACTACCAATTGTTAATTTTATATTAACTTTGAAATTCACAAATTATTCCAATATTTTAGGACTTATTTGTTTGTCGTACAAAAAAACTTTTTGAATTCCCGGTAGAAAGAGATTTCCCTAATGACAAAGCTTTTAACGCTGCCCAATATCCTTTCCTTTTCCAAATATTTTTACGAATACGCTTTTTTGATATCGAAGTACGTTTTTTTGGAACTGCCATTTTAAAATGAAGAAGTTACTCATTGTTATAGTTGGATGTGAAAGACATCTATTGTTCAAAACAAATTATTATTTCTTATTCATTATCTATTTTTTTCTCTAAATAAGATTCTATTCAAAAAAAAAAAAAGAAATATAGATATGTCAAAGATCCGTGAAAATTGGATCAAAAATTACTCGAAATAACAAAATTTTGATTCCATACACTATTTGTAAAACCTAAATTTTTTCGTTTGGAACTTTTAGTTCTCGTTGTTTATCTCTCAAAGTTATATCTTTAGAATCTGCTATGGCATAAAAATCAATCAAACTTAATAAAATCAATAAAAAACCTAAAAGACTTTTATTTTTGTTATTCTATACTTTATTTACATGTAATAAAATACTTCAAAGGCTTGTAAACTTTTGCCTAATAAATTGAGTTTTTTTGTTTTGATAAAAAATACACCTAAATTCAATTTTAAAATTCGAGTGAGACTAGTAATAAATCTGTTAAAGGATACGTGGTTTGATAAAAAAATATCTCAGTCATTTTTTATCCTTTCTCGATAAAAAAGTAAATTTTAGATCTATAATCTTCTAAAATCTAAAATTTACTAATAAATTGAAATGGAAAACAATGAATCCCATAATGAATTAGTTAATGAGTTGAAATAAACTAACTAAAATCAAGAGTTTTTATTTCATTAGACCGATGACCTTAGTTAATCCTATAATTCATATCAGCATCAAGTACTCTTTTTAGCCCAAATTTTTATCCTTGCTCTACAAATCTAAATTCTTATTATTATGATAATTTATCGTAATAATAATAAGAATTTAGATTTTCCTATTATAAGTATTTGTTTTTATATGTCGCTTGGTCATATCATTTGAGCAATTATAACTTCTTGTTTTGAATATTTGAACGATTTTGAAAAGACTCAGAATAAATACTAATCTAAAATTATTAAATAAGTTAGTGCATATATTGATTTTTTTTATTGACTTTTTTTCGAAAGAAGTAAAATCCGGTGAATCGGAAACAATTAATTAAGAATAAAAAACTTTTTTTATGGAACAGATATATCAATATGCGTGGATAATACCTTTTCTTCCACTTCCAGTTCCTATGTTAATAGGGTTGGGACTTCTTCTTTTTCCGACGGCAACAAAAAGTATTCGTCGTATGTGGGCTTTTCAAAGCGTTTTATTGTTAAGTATAGTCATGATTTTTTCCATGAATCTGTCTATTCAGCAAATAAATAGCAGTTCTGTCTATCAATATGTATGGTCTTGGATTATCAATAATGATTTTTCTTTAGAATTCGGATACTTGATTGATCCACTTACTTCTATTATGTCAATATTAATCACTACTGTTGGAATTATGGTTCTTATTTATAGTGATAATTATATGTCTCATGATCACGGATATTTGAGATTTTTTGCTTATATGAGTTTTTTCAGTACTTCCATGT